CGTGGGAAGTACTCCTTGATCATTTCTACCAATTTAAAGCCCCAACTATAATTCTTTTTATACACAGAAAAATACACTTACATAATCTCTATTACGAATCCTTTGTGTACCTTAGTGTTCCTAGCTATCCACTTATTTTTATCAATCCACTTTTGGGTAATACATATGCTAATAGATAGTAAAAACCTCATAAAGTAGATCTTTTGAACCCGCTTCAAGTCATCATGATTAATCAATCAATCTTGGGGTAAACAGTCTCTAATACTTAATGTTTACTTTTATTAACCCTTGTACATAGGAAATGAGATTCAATCTTTTACTGCAAATTTATAAGCCGTTTCTTTCACTCATATAACTATCTGGTTTCCTTCATCAATCCCCGAATAATGAATAAAAAACGCAAATATATATTCAACTCATTACATTTCCTTCCTATAAAGAAAAAGTAGGGTACAATTTATGTCTTAACGAATCACACGTAGAGATATTGATAACACACATAGAGTTAATGGTATTTCATAACTAATTGATTGAGCAGCAGCTCGTAGACCACCTAAAAAAGAATATTTATTATTGGAGCCATATCCTGACATAAGAAGGCCAACAGGAGCTATACTTGAAATAGCAATCCATAAAAAAACACCGATACTGAGATCGGCTAAAACAAGATGATCCCCAAAAGGAATTACTAAATAACTTAATAAAACGGATATTACTGCTATAGATGGTCCAATACTGAATAAACGAGTATCTCCTCTAGATGGAAGAAGATTCTCTTTGAAAAGTAATTTGGTACCATCTGCTAGAGCTTGAAGAATTCCCAAAGGTCCTGCGTATTCAGGACCAATACGTTGTTGTATACCTGCAGATATTTCTCTTTCTAACCAAACAATTACTAGTACACCTATTGTGATTCCTAATACAAGAGTAAGAATAGGGATAAGCATCCATATGATCCCATAGACCTCTTTTAAGGATTCCCATCTAGAAAAAGAATTGATAGCTTGTACTTCTGTTGTATCTATTATCATTTTAACGATCAACTTCTCCCATAATGATATCTATACTACCTAGTATCGTCATAATATCAGCCAATTTCATCCTTTTAACTAACTGAGGAAGAATTTGCAAATTAATAAATCCTGGCGGTCTAATTTTATATCGCCAAGGAAAAACACCCTTATCTCCTATCAGAAAAATTCCCAATTCTCCCTTTGGTGCTTCAACTCTCACATAAAGTTCTTGCTTCGACAATTCAAAAGTAGGAGAAGGTTTTTTACTAATGAATCGATAATCAAACTCATTCCATACAGTATCTTTTGCTCTATCAAAGCGGCGTATTTCTAAATTTTCATAGGGCCCTCCCGGAATTCCTTCTAGCGCCTGTTGAATAATTTTTATGGATTCCGTCATTTCACTGATTCGTACTAAATAACGAGCTAATGAATCCCCCTCTTTTTGCCATTGGACTTCCCAATCAAATTCGTCGTAACACTCATAATGATCAACTTTACGAAGATCCCATTGTATTCCGGAAGCTCGTAGCATAGGCCCCGACAAACCCCAATTTATTGCTTCCTCTCCACCAATAATGCCTACTCCTTCAACTCGTTCTAAAAAAATGGGATTCCGTGTAATAAGCTTTTGATATTCGGCAATTCCTGTTAAAAAGTAATCGCAAAAATCCAAACATTTATCTATCCAGCCATGAGGTAAATCAGCAGCGACTCCTCCAATACGAAAAAAATTGTGCATCATTCGCATACCGGTGGCAGCTTCGAATAGGTCATATATCAATTCTCTTTCTCGAAAAATATAGAAGAAAGGAGTCTGTGCCCCAATATCTGCCATAAAAGGGCCAAGCCATAACAAATGTGAAGCTATACGACTTAACTCCAACATAATGACTCTGATATAACTGGCCCTTTTAGGGACTTGAATATTCCCTAATTGTTCTGGCGCATTTACAGTTATTGCTTCTGTGAACATAGTAGCTAAATAATCCCAACGTGTTACATAAGGCAAATATTGTATAATTGTTCGATTTTCCGCAATTTTTTCCATACCTCTGTGTAAATAACCCAATATTGGTTCACAGTCAATAACATCTTCACCATCTAGAGTAACAATGAGTCGAAGAACACCATGCATTGATGGGTGGTGAGGTCCCATATTGACTATCATGAGGTCTTTTCTTGTAGCTGGTACAGTCATAGGTTTTTCCTGATTCATTCTTCCATGAATTGCTGAAAGCGAAAAGAAGTTCATCAAACTAACTCTTCAAATTAACGAGTTTTTCTCTCTCGAATATCCAACTGTCCTATTAATTCTTTATAACGTGCTCTGTTTTTTTTTGACAAATAAGCCAGCAGCCGTTGACGTTTTCCCAGAATTTTCCGCAGACCTCTCTGAGATAAATAGTCTTTTTTGTGTAATTCCAAATGTGAAGTAAGTCTCCGTATCTTGTTGGTGAAACTTACTACTTGAAATTCAACAGATCCGCTATTTTCTTTGTTTTCTTCTTGTTCTTGCAAAATAATTGAAATAAATGCATTTTTTACCATAAAAGAATTTCGCACTCCCCTTTTTACAGATATTTATTTTATTGATCAGTAATAATAGTAATAATAATGTAAGAAATTTTAATGTAGTATACACAATAATAAAAAATTTTTTATAGATTCCTGTTTTTTTCAATGAACATTAATGAATCTTTTTTTTGAGTTCGTTTGTATAGTCATACAAAAAGATGATACCAACTCGTTTAGTACGAAGATTCTGTTGATTAATTTATATATAGTTTTCATTTTTACGCTACGCCATTTACCTATCCTATAGGGGGATGTAAGACAAGGCATATGAGCATTGGGTTCTTTGCATATAACATGGATATTTACGGATCACGGACAGAAAAAAAATGAAAAATATGATTGATAGAACAACAGAATAGATACAAAACTCAAAAATTTAAATCAGGGGTACATATATATCCTTAACATACTCAAGCGGCTCCCATTATTGGTATCAAACCAATAGCGATTCATACAAGCTAAATCTTCTAATCGATAATTAGGCCAAAAAAAGAACTTTAATTTAATTAATTCATTTTTTTTTCGGTCAAAATTTTTACTTTCATCCAAAAATTGACTCCAATTTTTTATCTTGTTCTCCTTGGAAAATGTTTTATTTCTATGCACACCATTCTGATTCTTTAAATTCAAATTGAAAGAAATTAGAATTCGCAATTCTCTACGACGTCTAGATGATAAAATTTTTTCAGGAACAAGCAAATCATAATTATTTTTGTCTTTATTTAGACTTTTATGTCTTGTAATGGATTCATCAAAATTATTCTTAGCAACATTTTTTTGGTTTCGGTATCTTTGATTACTTTGGTGCTTACTTTTATGAACCAATGAAATACCTATGATTTGATACATAAAAAACTGTCCGTCATTTTTTACAGATAGACGGGTAGGTTCCATAATTAATATTCCCTTTTTCGTTAATTGTGTAAGATTTAAACGCCTTCTCATTATATCCAGATTCATTTCTTTCCTTTGAATATAGGATATAGTAATTTTTCTTACATTTATGAGGCTAACCAGGAGACCATATATCTGGATATTATTCATCATTTTTTGATTCAATTGATTCAAACGTCCAGTCCATCTTAATTGCAAAGGAAAATCCCCTTTAAGGAATACTTTTAGTTTTTCGATGGATTCTAAAAAATATTCTTCAATATTGTTTTGATTCTTTAATTCAAAATATTGTTTTGAATTTGATGGGCTAAAATTTAAAAAATATTCATCTGCCTCTTGCTTTCCTTTGATATTTGGATTTTCACTAAAATTAGGATTTATATTCAAATTAAAAAGAAGTAAGTTGCTTGGGATAAACCAAGGTTTCTCTTTATATTTATGATAAAGTATTAAAAACTCTGGAAATAAAAAAACTTTCGGATTCGATATGAGGTGATTTAAGATTAAAAATTTTTCATTCATTCCCATCCAATCAAAAGACATCCCCATCCAATCAAAAAAGACCTTTTTATAATTGATTTCGGAATTAGATTTAATCGGAAGATAAAAAAGACCATTATTATGAGAATTCTCCCTTATATTAGGTTCAACCTGAATATTTGTATTAAATTGCCAACCCAAATATTTTCTATCTGTATTTTTTTCCATATATATAATATCACTTTTTTCTAGATAATTCTTGATAGGAATATTCTTGACTATGTTAAAAAAAGTTTCTTTTTTTTTGGTGGAATTTTCTTGCTTCTTTATTGTTTCTAATGATGCTCTATAAATATCAGGCTTATTCTTAGTTTCAGAATTAATATATTTATATGAGAAAAGATCATATCTATAGTTTTTTTGAAAATTCTCCTCTTTATTTGGTAATAAATATACTTTCAAATTTTGTTTTTTTTTGTAATCCAATAATGGGTCTTTTTCATAGGAATACCATTTCTTTAAATCATCATTTTGAGACGTATGGCATTGATTTATTTGATTTCGCAATTTTTGTGGGACTAATGTAGACCATGTAATCTGAGATAAATCATATTGATAATTACTTCTTAACCAGTTTTTCCATGGATTCTTTTCATAATTTGAAAGTTTGTTATGTCTTACTTTGGAATCAAATATTCCTTGTCTTCCAAAAAAATCCTTTATTTCATTCTTAAGAAAAAAAGATGGTCCATTATATTGAAGAATAGATCTTAACTTATTGAAGTTAATAACTTGGGTTTGTGACAATTTAAAAAATACATATTTTTGTGACAAATAAGATAAATCAAAAAAAATATGTGGCTTCTGCTTACTATTTCTAAGATTATCAAAACCCCTTTTTATAGTCATAGGCGAAATGAAGTCAATTTTATTTTTATTTTTTTTATTAATTCTTTCTTTATCTTTATTTATTTCATTATTGTCAATGTATTTTTCAAGAATTTTTTTTGTTGATTCCATAAAAAGTTGTAGAGA